AGGTTATCAGGATACTTCTTAATCTTAATTGACTGAAATTTGAATGGGGTGGTGTGGGTTGATGTAGATACAGTTATGGGGCTACTATATTATCGAAACCAGAATTTCAAACTATTGAAATCATATTCGAATATAAATTGACTTTCAATTCAAATTAAACCACAATTATCGCCACGTAGTCGCTCATTTGTATTGACCAAACAAAAACCTCATTCCCTAATTCAAGAAAAAATCACTTTTGAATCTAAAGGAATGTTTTTTGAATAACGATTTTATACATTTTTGATTTGAGGTGAATTCGAAGAAATTGTTCGAATTGTATAATCGTCAATTATTGACACCGGTAACCGACCTAAAGCAATTTGATTATAATTCAATTCATGACGATCATAAGTGGAAAGCTCATATTCTTCAGTCATTGATAAACAATTTGTTGGACAATACTCAACGCAATTACCACAAAATATACAGATTCCAAAATCAATACTGTAATTAAGTAATCGTTTCTTTCGAATATCAAATTCCAATTTCCAATCAACAACAGGTAAATCTATAGGACATACGCGAACACATACTTCACAAGCAATGCATTTATCAAATTCAAAGTGGATTCGGCCTCGGAAACGTTCTGATGTGATCAATTTTTCGTAGGGGTATTGAATAGTTACAGGTAAACGATTCGCGTGGGACAAGGTAATCATGAAACCTTGACCAATGTACCTGGCAGCTCGTAGTGTTTGTTGACTAGAATTTAAGAACTCAATTAACATAGGGAACATATCGAATATCTATAACTAAATTGATAGTTGTTTCTTTCTCTTGTTTCAGATAAGTTGTGAATAGGGAATTCTTTTACAGTGAAAGAAGTTGGGACGAAGTTGTTAATAATAAATTACCTAGCGAAATAGGTAAAAGAAATTTCCATCCAAGATTTAAAAGTTGGTCTATTCTCAGTCTCGGTAAAGTCCATCTTGTTGCAATAGAAATGAACAAGAACAAATAAGTTTTAGCTAATGTAATAAAGATATCGATTATTGTTCCAAAAACCTTACTTTTTTTTTTAATGTCAAAAAACTCAGGAACGAATATGTATGGAATAGAAAGATTCCAACCCCCAAAGTAAAGAACTGTTATAAATAATGAAGAAACAAGTAGATTTAGATATGAAGCAACGTAAAATAAACCAAATTTGATACCTGAATATTCGGTTTGATAACCTGCTACTAATTCTTCTTCTGCTTCTGGTAAATCAAAGGGTAATCTCTCACACTCGGCTAGAGAAGAAATTATAAAAACTATAAACCCTATAGGTTGTCGCCACAAATTCCACCCCCAAAAACCATATTTTGACTGCGCTTCAACTATATCAACTGTACTTGAACTATTAGATAATCATAGTCGACGCTAACATCACTGCTCCTGTCGCTATTACAGAATCGTACATGAGATTTTCACCTCATACGGCTCCTCATAGGTCACAAATAAGGACCTTTCTACATTATTTTTTTGTGGTTATAAGATCGATCGAGAGTCAAACGCTTATTCTAAGGTTTCGAATTAGACCAATGAAATTCTGTCTGCTAGATTTCGAATAAATAAAGTGCTTCTGAATTGATCTCATCTTTTAATAATTTTCATTTTTCTTTGTTGATTAAAAACTTTATCCTTGAATAAAAAAAGGCTTTTTAGACGAATATCACATAGATATCTCAACCTATCATTTTCGATTACGAAAAAGAATTAGCGATTGCATTTCATAATAAGAATTCTATCTTTCTAAATAAAGATTAGGTATGAATAAAAAAAAAGATCTCTTTTTGCAATTCTAGTCTTTCTATTTTATTTCGTTCCTATTCTCCTTTCTCAAAAAAAAGGGGACGTTATCCAAAGTAAAAGATTTCTTCGTTCTTGATAGTTATTTACTTAATCGGTGGATAGGAACATACTCTAGATCGAAATTGTGGGGGGTACTTCTTAATCATTTCTACCAACTTAAAGCCCGAACTCAAATTCCTTTTCTATAAAGAAATATCCTATTGGATAATTTCCAGAATCTCTATTATTAATCCTTTGTGTATCTTGGTCTTCCTAACCATTCACTCATTTTGTTTGAATCTCCCATTGGGGCAATCGCTATGTTAATAGATGGTAAAAACCCCATAAGTTGATCTTTTGAACCCGCTTCAAGTCATGATGACTAATCAACTAATCTTGGGGTAAACAGTCTCGACTGCTTATGTCTTTACTTTCACTTAATTCTTGTACATAGGAAATGAGATTGAATTCCTTTAACAGCAAATCTTTAAGCCGTTTTATTTCACTCATATAACTATCTGGTTTATTTTATCAACCCCAATGATGAATAAAAAAATATAAAATAGATATTCAGTTCATTTAACTTTCTTGCTAGAAATAAAAGAAATAGGGGAATTTTTATGTCTCACTGAATCACACGTAGAGATATTGATAATACACATAGAGTTAATGGTATTTCATAACTAATTGATTGAGCAGCAGCCCTTAATCCACCTAAAAAGGAATATTTATTATTTGATCCATATCCCGACATAAGAAGTCCAACGGGAGCAAGGCTTGAAACGGCGATCCATAAAAAAACACCAATACTAAGATCCGCTAGAATAAGTCGATAGCTAAAAGGAATTACTGAATAACTTAGTAAAATGGATATGACCGCTATGGATGGCCCGATACTGAATAAACGAGTATCGCCTCTAGATGGAAGAAGATTCTCTTTGAAAAGTAGTTTTGTACCATCTGCTAGAGCTTGAAGAATTCCTAAAGGCCCGGCGTATTCAGGTCCAATACGTTGTTGTATTCCTGCAGATATTTCTCTTTCTAACCAAACAATTACTAGTACACCTAGTGTGATTCCTAATACAAGAGTAAAAATAGGGACAAGCATCCATATGATCCTATAGACCTCTTTTAAGGATTCCAATCTGGAAAAAGAATTGATAGTTTGTATTTCAGTTGTATCAATTATCATTTCAACGATCAACTTCTCCCATAATGATATCTATGCTACCTAGTATCGTCATAATATCAGCCAATTTCATTCTTTTAACTAACTGAGGAAGAATTTGCAAGTTGATAAAACCCGGTGGTCGAATTTTCCATCTCCAAGGAAAAACACTCCGATCTCCTATCATAAAAATTCCCAATTCGCCTTTTGGTGCTTCAACTCTTACATAAAGGTCTTGTTTCGACAATTCAAAAGTTGGAGAAGGTTTTTTACTAATAAATCGATATTGAAAATCATTCCATTCAGGGTTTTTTATTCTATCAAAGCGTCGGATTTCTAAATTCTCATAGGGTCCCCCTGGAATTCCTTCCAAGGCCTGTTGAATAATTTTTATGGATTCTGTCATTTCACTGATTCGTACTAAATACCGCGCTAATGAATCCCCTTCTTTTTGCCATTGAACCTCCCAATCAAATTCATCGTAACACTCATAACGATCAACTTTACGAAGATCCCATTGTATTCCGGAAGCTCGTAGCATTGATCCTGATAAACCCCAATTTAGTGCTTCTTCTGCGCCAATAATGCCTACGCCTTCAACTCGTTCTAAAAAAATAGGATTCCGTGTAATAAGCTTTTGATATTCAGCAACCCCGGTTAAAAAATAATTGCAAAAATCCAAACATTTATCTATCCAGCCATGAGGTAGATCAGCAGCTACTCCTCCGATACGAAAATAATTATGCATCATGCGCATACCGGTGGAAGCTTCGAATAGGTCATATATCAATTCTCGTTCTCGAAAAATATAGAAGAAAGGAGTCTGTGCCCCAATATCTGCCATAAAAGGGCCAAGCCATAACAAATGGGAAGCGATACGACTCAATTCCAACATAATAGCTCTGATATAGCTAGCCCTTTGAGGTACTTGAATATTACCTAGCTGTTCCGGTCCATTTACAGTTATTGCTTCTGTGAACATAGTAGCTAAATAATCCCAACGCGTTACATAAGGCAAATATTGTACAATTGTTCGATTTTCCGCAATTTTCTCCATCCCTCTATGTAAATAACCCAATATTGGTTCACAGTCAATAACATCTTCACCGTCGAGAGTAACTATCAGTCGAAGAACACCATGCATTGATGGGTGGTGAGGGCCCATATTGACTATCATGAGGTCTTTTCTTGTAGTTGATGCAATCATAAGTTTTTTTTTCTCGAGTCATTCTTCCGTGCGTTTCTGAAAGTAAAAAGAAGTTCATCAAAATTGAAATGAATAAGTTTAAATGGTATCACACTTCAAATTATGGTATCACACTTCAAATTAACGAGTTTTTATTTCTCGAATACCCAACTCACCGATTAATTCTTTATAACGCCCTATATTCTTTTTTGACAAATAAGCCAGCAGCCGTTGACGTTTTCCCAAAATTTTTCGCAAACCTCTCTGAGATGAAGAGTCCTTTTTGTGCAATTCCAAATGTGAAGTAAGTCTCCTTATTTTAGTGGTGAAACTGAATACTTGAAATTCAACAGACCCTCTGTTTTCTTCGTTTTCTTTTTGAGAAATAATCGAAATGAATGAATTTTTGACCATAAAAAATGCCTTTGCTCCCTTTTTTTACAGATATGGATTTTACTGATCAGTAATAATAATGCCATTCATTTTAATGTGGTATATACAATTCAATTTAGGAACTCCTAAATTTTCTGAAGTAAAATCAATCAATCCAATCAATTTAAAATTGAATTTAGATAGAGGATAGAAAAGGATTGGTACTTTTTCGCATCGAAGAATTTAGACCGAAAATGAAGCAGGTTCTGTTGATTTCTTTTGCGATCTAATTTAGACAAATTTCGTATTAGCTATTCGAATGAAATGTAAGACATGTGATGTGTGTATTTGGTTGCTTTCATATGCTTTATAAGCATATAGTAAGTATATAAGTATATAGTAAGCATATAGTGAAAAAGTGTATTATTCACGAATTCAAAATTCGTGGATACATCTCTATCCTTAATATACAAAAATGACTGCCATTATTGGTATCAAACCAAGAACGATTCATACAAGCTAAATCTTCTAATCGATAATTAGGCCAAAGAAAAAGCTTTAATTTAATTAATTTCTTTTTCTTTCTATCCAGATGTTTATTATCAGACGAAACTTGGTTGCTGTTTTTTACATTCTTCTCGTTCCAAAATACTGAATTTCTATCTACACCATTCCTACTCTTTGAATTGAAACAAATCAGAATTCTCAATTTTCTACGACATCTAAACGATAAAATATTTTCAGGAACAGGCAAATCTAAATGAGCTTTGTGCCTAGTTTCAGTTATTCTTTGATGTGGTGAACTAGCTTCATAAAAATTATTCTTAGAAACATATCTTTGTTCTTGGTATTTTTGATTAGTTTGGTGCTTACTCTTTTGAAATAAGGAAATACCTATGATTTGATACATAATCAATTGCCCATCGTCGTTTCCAGGCAAATGAATGGGGTCTATAATCAATACTCCCTTTTTCATCAATTCTGTAGGAGTTAAACTCTTCTGAATCAACATTATATCCAAACTCATTTCTCTCTTTTGAATTGAGGATATAATAATTTTTCTTGGATCTATCAGTCTAAGGAGGAGACAATATACCTTGAGATTATTGATCATTTTTTGATTCAAAGTATCGTCCCATCTCAATTGAAAAAGCAAATAACGTTTCAGGAATAAATCCAGTTCTACTTCTGTGTTACTTTTGTATTGTTTTTGCTTTTTCCCTTTTTTCATGTCTGATCTTTCATAATTTTCTTCAATATCTTTTTCTTGTGAAAGAATAGAGCGAAGGTATCTTCGGCCTGTGGATTCTTTTTGTTCTTGATTTCGATGATTTTTAGTCGATGGTATCAAAAAACTTCCTTTTTGCTTTTCATTGATCTTTTTATTTTCACTACTTTTATTTCTATTCAAATTTAAAAGAAGTAATTTACTTGGTATAAACCAAGGTTTCGTTTTATATGCATTATAAAGTAACACAAATTCTGGGAAGAACCAAAGTTCAAGATTCGATATGGGATGCTTTAACATTTTTTCATTCATTCCCATCCAATCAAAAAATACTTTGTGGGAATTTGTTGGATTGATTTCTGGAATAATAAGATAAAAAAGATCTTTTTTATTAATTATTTGAGAATTATTAGTACCAATCGGAGTATCTTGATTTATATTAATATCGATCGCGGTCCAGGTTTCAACATCTACCCTTTGTATAAGAGAAAAATTGATGATTTTCCAATCAAGATATTTTCTATCCGCAGTTTTTTCCATAGGTAGAATATCTACCTTTACTAGAAAATTATTGATATAAATACTCTTCAGCATATCAAAAAGGGTGTCTTTATGTGTGTTATAAGAAATCTCTTGGTTCTTATTTCCTTGAAACGGAAATCTAGAAAAAAAGCATTCTGTTTTATTTTCATAATCATAATTTAAAAATTTATATGATAAAAGATCATATATATGGTATTTTTGAAAATTATCTTTTTTATTCGATTTATTCACTAATGAATAGACTTCAATTTTTTGTTGTCTTTTGGAATCAATTAATTCGTTTTTTTCATATGAATGCCGTTTGCTTAAATTTTCCTTTTTCGTCATACGACAGTGGCGAACTCCATTTCGCCACTTTTCTGATATTAATCTAGACCATCTCATCTGAGATAAATCGTAGTGATTACAGCCTTTCAACCATCCTTTCCATTGATTCATTGAAACTCCTAATTTCGAATGAAACATCTCTTCTATTTCACAAGAATCCTTTATTTCAGGCTTAAGAAAAAAACGGATTAATTGATATTGAAGAATAGATCTTAATTTAGACGAGTTACTAACTTGGATTTTTGATAATTTGTAAAATACATATGCTTGTGACATGTAGGATAAGTCAGAAAAATAATGTGAATTTTTTTTACTAATACTATCAAGTGGCTTTTTTATAGTTGATAGAAACGGAATTGGATTTTTATTTTTTTTATTAATATTTTCTTGCTTTCTTTCATTATTGTAAATGAATTTATCAATAATTTTTTTTGTTGATGTAAGAAAAAGTTCTATATTTATTCTGGGAATATTAATGATAGATAAAAACATATATGTGTATATTCTTTCAATCAAGAAGTTAAAAAGGGGGGATAATTTAGAGATTAATCGAGCATTTCTTCTTTTTAATATTTTCCATTTTGCCAATCTTTTAGCATTATAACTTATTTTGTTAGGACTAATATTATTTATATTTATTCTTGTAGTGACTTTTTTCTTCTCTTTTCTAATTCTTTCTGTTTGATTTCGAATTTTACTTGTTCTATCAGTCATATCCTTCATCTTTTTTTCTGTCAATGAAGAATTTGACCAATTGGTAGATCGAATTTTACTAATGGGTTTGTTAATTTTTTGATTGCTGATTATGGAATCTTTTTCTCCTTTATTTTTACTCGATTCATATACTTCTCTTAATTGAAA